TTTTTTTCCACCAAGAACGTTTTATGAAACTCTTTGACCCCCGAATTTGGAGTATCCTACTTTCACGTGATTCACAGGGTGCAACAAGCAATCGATATTTCACGATCAAAGGTGTAGTACTGCTTGTAGTAGTGGTCCTTATATCTCGTATTAACAATCGAAAGATGGTCGAAAGAAAAAATCTCTATTTGATGGGGCTTCTTCCTATACCTATGAATTCCATTGGACCCAGAAATGAGACATTGGAAGAATCTTTTTGGTCTTCCAATAGAAATAGGTTGATTGTTTCGCTCCTGTATCTTCCAAAAGGGAAAAAGATTTCTGAGAGTTGTTTCATGGGTCCGCAAGAGAGTACTTGGGTTCTCCCAATAAAGAAAAAGTGTATCATGCCTGAATCTAACCGGGGTTCGCGGTGGTGGAGGAACCGGATCGGAAAAAAGAGGGATTCTAGTTGTCAGATATCTAATGAAACCATAGCTGGAATTGAGATCTCATTCAAAGAGAAAGATAGCAAATATCTGGAGTTTCATTTTTTATCCTATACGGATGATCCGATCCGCAAGGACCATGATTGGGAATTGTTTGATCGTCTTTCTCCGAGGAAGAAACGAAACATAATCAACTTGAATTCGGGACAGCTATTCGAAATCTTAGGGAAAGACTTGATTTCTTATCTCATGTCTGCTTTTCGTGAAAAAAGACCAATTGAGGGGGAGAGTTTCTTCAAACAACAAGGAGCTGGGGCAACTATGCAATCCAATGATATTGAGCATGTTTCCCATCTCTTCTCGAGAAACAAGTGGGGTATTTCTTTGCAAAATTGTGCTCAATTTCATATGTGGCAATTCCGCCAAGATCTCTTCGTTAGTTGGGGGAAGAATCAGCACGAATCGGATTTTTTGAGGAACGTCTCGAGAGAGAATTGGATTTGGTTAGACAATGTGTGGTTGGTAAACAAGGATCGGTTTTTTAGCAAGGTACGGAATGTATTGTCAAATATTCAATATGATTCCACAAGATCTATTTTCGTTCAAGTAACGGATTCTAGCCAATGGAAAGGATCTTCTTCTGATCAATCCAGAGATCATTTCGATTCCGTTAGAAATGAGGATTCAGAATATCACACATTGATCGATCAAACAGAGATTCAGCAACTAAAAGAGAGATCGATTCTTTGGGATCCTTCCTTTCTTCAAATGGAACGAACAGAGATAGAATCAGATCGATTCCCGAAATGCCTTTTTGGATCTTCCTCCATGTCCTGGCTATTCACGGAACCTGAGAAGCGGATGAATAATCATCTGTCCTTCCGGAATTTTTTCTCTGACAGATGGTCAGAACTTCATCTGGGTTCGAATCCTACTGAGAGGTCCACTAGAGATCAGAAATTGTTGAAGAAAAAACAAGATGTTTCTTTTGTCCCTTCCAGGCGAGCGGAAAATAAAGAAATGGTTGATATATTCAAGATAATTACGTATTTACAAAATACCGTCTCAATTCATCCTTCGGAACCATATCACATCCCGGATCTGGTTCCATCAGAAGAGAGATTCCCAGAAATGGCGGATCTATTCACTCTATCAATAACCGAGCCGGATCTGGTGTATCATAGGGTATTCTCAATTCATCCTTCGGAACCATATCACATCCCGGATCTGGTTCCATCAGAAGAGAGATTCCCAGAAATGGCGGATCTATTCACTCTATCAATAACCGAGCCGGATCTGGTGTATCATAGGGTATTTGCCTTTTCTATTGATTCCTACGGGTTGGATCAAAAAAAATTATTGAATGAGGTATTCAACTCCAGAGATGAATCGAAAAAGAAATCCTTATTGGTTCTACCTCCTCTTTTTTATGAGGAGAATGAATCTTTTTCTCGAAGGATCATAAAAAAATCGGTCCGGATCTACTGCGGGAATGATTTGGAAGATCCCAAACTAAAAACAGCGGTATTTGCTAGCAACAACATAATGGAGGCAGTCAATCAATATAGATTGATCCGAAATCTGATTCAAATCCAATATGGGTACATAAGAAATGTATCGAATCGATTCTTTTTAATGAATAGATCCGATCGTAACTTCGAATATGGAATTCAAAGGGATCAAATAGGAAATGATACTCTGAATCATATAACTATAATGAAATATACGATCAACCAACATTTATCAAATTTGAAAAAGAGTCAGAAGAAATGGTTTGATCCTCTTATTTCTCGAACTGAGAGATCCATGAATCGGGATCCTGATGCATATAGATACAAATGGTCCAATGGGAGCAAGAATTTCCAGGAACATTTGGAACATTTCGTTTCTGAACAGAAGAATCCTTTTCAAGTAGTGCAAGTAGTGTTCGATCGATTACGTATTAATCAATATTCGATTGATTGGTCCGAGGCTATCGACAAAGAAGATTTGTCTAAGACACTTCGTTTCTTTTTGTCCAAGTCACTTCTCTTTTTGTCCAAGTCACTTCCCTTTTTGTCCAAGTTACTTCCCTTTTTCTTTGTGAGTATCGGGAATATCCCCATTCATAGGTCCGAGATCCACATCTATGAATTGAAAGGTCCGAATGATCAACTCTGCAATCAGTTGTTAGAATCCATAGGTGTTCAAATCGTTCATTTGAAGAAATTGAAACCCTTCTTATTGGATGATCATGATACTTCCCAAAGACCGAAATTCTTGATCAATGGAGGAACAATATTACCATTTTTGTTCAAAAAGATACCAAAGCGGATGATTGACTCATTCCATACTAGAAAGAATCGCAGGAAATCCTTTGATAACACGGATTCCTATTTCTCAATGAGATCCCACGATCGAGACAATTGGCTGAATCCCGTGAAACCATTTCATAGAAGTTCATTGATATCTTCTTTTTATAAAGCAAATCGACTTCGATTCTTGAATGATCCACATCACTTCTGGTTCTATTGTAACAAAGGATTCCCCTTTGATGTGGAAAAGACCCGTATCAATAATTATGATCTTACATATGGACAATTCCTCAATATCTTGTCCATTCGCAACAAAATATTTTCCTTGTGCGTTGGTAAAAAAAAATCTCTTTTTTTGGAGAGAGAGACTATTTCACCAATGGAATCACAGGTATCTGACATCTTCATACCTAATGATTTCCCACAAAGTGGTGATGAAACGTATAACTTGTACAAATTGTACAAATCTTTATTACATTTTCAAATTCGATCCGATCCATTCGTTCGTAGAGCTATTTACTCGATCGCAGACATTTCTGCAACACCTCTAACAGAGGAACAAATAGTCAATTTGGAAAGAACTTCTTGTCAGCCTCTTTCAGATATGAATCTATCTGATTCAGAAGGGAATAACTTGCATCAGTATCTCAGTTTCAATTCAAACATGGGTTTGAATCACACTCCATGTTCTGAGAAGTATTTACCATCCGGAAAGAGGAAAAAACGGAGTCTTTGTCTAAAGAAATGCGTTGAGAAAGGGCAGATGTATAGAACCTTTCAACGAGATAGTGCTTTTTCAAATCTCTCAAAATGGAATCTGTTCCAAACATATATGCCATGGTTCCTTACTTCGATAGGGTGCAAATATCTCAATTTCACCCTTTTAGATACTCTTTCAGACCCATTGCCGATACTAAGTAGCAGTCAAAAATTACTAAGTAGCAGTCAAAAATTTGTATCCATTTTTCATGATATGATGCATGGATCAGATATATCACGGTCAATTCCTCAGAAGATTCTTACACAATGGACTCTGATAAGTGAGATTTCGAGTCAATGTTTACAGAATCTTCTTCTGCCCGAAGAAATGATTCATCGAAATAATGAGTCACCCGTTCCATTGATATGGGCACATCTGAGATCAACAAATGCTCGGGAGTTCCTCTATTCAATCTTTTTCCTTCTTCTTGTTGCTGGATATCTCGTTCGTATACATCTTCTCTTTGTTTCCCGAGCCTCTAGTGAGTTACAGACAGAGTTAGAAAAGATCAAATCTTTGATGATTCCATCATACATGATGGAATTTCGAAAACTTCTGGATAGGTATCCTACATCTGAACTGAATTCTTTCTGGTTCAAAAATCTCTTTCTAGTTGTTCTGGAACAATTAGGAGATTCTCTGGAAGAAATACGGGGTTCTGCTTCTGGTGGCAACATGCTATTGGGTGGTGGTCCCGCTTATGGGGTCAAATCAATACGTTCTAAGAATAAATATTGGAAGATCAATCTCATCGATCTTGTAAGTATCATACCAAATCCCATCAATCGAATCATTTTTTCGAGAAATACGAGACATCTAAGTCGTACAAGTAAAGAGATCTATTCATTGATATTGATAAGAAAAAGAAAAAACGTGAACGGTGATTGGATTGATGAGAAAATCGAATTCTGGGTCGCGAACAGTGATTCGATTGATGATGAAGAAAGAGAATTCTTGGTTCAGTTCTCCACCTTAACGACAGAAAAAGGGATTGATCAAATTCTATTGAGTCTGACTCATAGTGATCATTTATCAAAGAATGACTCTGGTTATCAAATGATTGAACAACCGGGATCAATTTCCTTACGATACTTAGTTGACATTCATCAAAAGGATCTAATGAATTATGAGTTCAATAGATCCTGTTTAGCAGAAAGACGGATATTCCTTGCTCATTATCAGACAATCACTTATTCACAAACCTCGTGTGGGGCTAATAGTTTTCATTCCCCATCTCCTCATGGAAAACCCTTTTCGCTCCGCTTAGCCCTATCCCCTTCTAGAGGTATTTTAGTGATAGGTTCTATAGGAACTGGACGATCCTGTTTGGTCAAATACCTAGCGACAAACTCCTATGTTCCTTTCATTACGGTATTTCCGAATATCTTATTGATGATCGATATTGATGATAGTGACGATATTGATGATATCGATATTGATGATAGTGACGATATTGATGATAGTGACGGTATTGATGATAGTGATGATGACCTTGATATTGATATGGAGCTGCTAACTATGACGAATGTGCTAACTATGTATATGACGCCGAAAATAGACCGATTTGAGATCACCCTTCAATTCGAATTAGCAAAAGCAATGTCTCCTTGCATAATATGGATTCCAAACATTCATGATCTGCATGTGAATGAGTCGAATTACTTATCCCTCGGTTTATTAGAGAACTATCTCTCCAGTGAAAGATGTTCCACTGGAAAGATTCTTGTTATTGCTTCGACTCATATTCCCCAAAAAGTGGATCCCGCTCTAATAGCTCCGAATAAATTAAATACATGCATTAAGATACGAAGGCTTCTTCTTCCACAACAACGAAAGCACTTTTTCATTCTTTCATATACTAGGGGATTTCACTTGGAAAAGAAGATGTTCCATACTACTGGATTCGGGTCCATAACCATGGGTTCCAATGCACGAGATCTTGTAGCACTTATCAATGAGGCCCTATCAATTAGTATTACACAGAAGAAATCCATTATAGAAACTAATACAATTAGATCAGCTCTTCATAGAAAAACTTGGCATTTTCGATCCCAGATAAGATCAGTTCAGGATCATGGGATCCTTTTCTATCAGATAGGAAGGGCTGTTGCACAAAATGTACTTCTAAGTAATTGCCCCATAGATCCTATATCTATCTATATGAAGAAGAAATCATGTAAGGGAGGGGATTCTTATTTGTACAAATGGTACTTCGAACTTGGAACGAGCATGAAGAAATTAACGATACTTCTTTATCTTTTGAGTTGTTCTGCCGGATCGGTCGCTCAAGATCTTTGGTCTTCATCCAGACCCGATGAAAAAAATTGGATCACTTCTTATGGATTCGTTGAGAATGATTCTGATCTAGTTCATGGCCTATTACTATTATTACTATTAGAAGTAGAAGTAGAAGGCGCTCTGGCTCTGGCGGGATCCTCACGGACAGAAAAAGATTGCAGTCAGTTTGATAATAATCGAGTGACATTGCTTCTTCGTTCCGAACCAAGGAATCAGTTAGATATGATGCAAAATGGATCTTGTTCTATCGTTGATCAGAGATTTCTATATGAAAAATACGAATCGGAGTTTGAAGAAGGGGCCCTCGATCCGCAACAGATAGAGGAGGATTTATTCAATCACATAGTTTGGGCTCCTAGAATATGGCGCCCTTATGGCAATCTATTTGATTGTATCGAAAGGCCCACTGAATTGGGATTTCCCTATTGGGCTGGGTCATTTCGGGGCAAACGGATCATTTATCATAAAGAGGATGAGCTTCAAGAGAATGATTCGGAGTTCTTGCAGAGTGGAACCATGCAGTACCAGACACGAGATAGATCTTCCAAAGAACAAGGCTTTTTTCGAACAAGCCAATTCATTTGGGACCCTGCGGATCCATTCCTTTCCCTATTCAAAGATCAGCCCTTTGTCTCTGTGTTTTCACGTCGAGAATTCTTTGCAGATGAGGAGATGTCAAAGGGGCTTATTGCTTCCCAAACAAATCCTCCTACATCTATATATAAACGCTGGTTCATAAAGAATACGCAAGAAAAGCACTTCGAATTGTTGATTCATCGCCAGAGATGGTTTAGAACCAATAGTTCATTATCTAATGGATCTTTCCGTTCTAATACTCTATCCGAGAGTTATCAGTATTTATCAAATCTGTTCCTATCTAACGGAACACTATTGGATCAAATGACAAAGACATTGTTGAGAAAGAGATGGCTTTTCCCGGATGAAATGAAACATTTGATTCATGTAACAGGAGAAAGATTCCCCATTCCTTAGCCGTAGAAACAGATTTCGGATCTAATCAATATTGATTAGATCCGAAATCTGTTATGGAATTGCTCATTCAATGAGCATTCTCATCTCGGATGGTAGAGTCGTGGAAACACTTGTTTCTTCCATCTTTTTGGCCTTAGCTCCATGGAACAATATGCTACTGCTGAAACATTCCAGAATTTCAATCTTAGATCACTATGTGTGGATGATATGAACTGCCTAAACAAGAATTCTTGAACGGCGAAAGAGCCTATTACTCGCTACATCAAACAATCTCTACTAACGAAACCATGTAAATCCATCGGAAAATACGCATGTCCGCTGAAATCCGAAATCTGTTATGGAATTGCTCATTCAATGAGCATTCTCATCTCAATATTATGCCTTGAAGAGGACTCGAACCTCCACGCTCTTTAGCACGAGATTTTGAGTCTCGCGTGTCTACCATTTCACCATCAAGGCATCTTGAAAGTGAATCGTATTCCATGAATATGATATCTATCTAGTGTGATATATGGAATATATGACAAAGGTGGAGTATTTCTATCGATCGGTCATGTCATATAGGCCCGAGTCAGACATCAAATTGCTTCGATTTGAATTATCCGGAGGATACCTTCTATATATCAAACTATATATCAAAAAGATGTAAAATCAAACCTCTCTCTCGATTCAAGAGAAGCCCAAAGAAGTGAATATGGTACCCAAATAACGATAGATATGTCAAAAG